TCCATTCTTGCGGGAACCAATTCTTGGTAAAAGTTTTGCCATATTTTATCATCTCAAAAATGAAGTCTGAGGTCTATGGATATATCCATTTCGTGTCAAAATAGATTATTTGTATATCGGATCCTTTAGAGAGTCTCCGCTTAGAAAAATTATCCTTGTCTTTGTTTATGTCTCGGGTTGGAGCAAATTATTAGAATTCGTCCCCGTCGACGTATTAGTCGACATTTTTCACAAATTTTACGAGCGGAAGCCCTTATCTTCATATTTTTCATTCCTTAATTTTGAATATACATACTTTTTGTGAAGAAAAAAAGTTTCGTTAAATTTTGAAATCGTAAATTGTATTCCTATAAAAAATAAAAGGAATGTTGAAGTTGAAAAAATTACCTAATCATTCGAATTTTTGTTGGGGAGTCTATTAATTAGACGTTTTCTGGTCGAATCATAAGCACTTACTTCTATTTTGACTCTATCTCCTGATGGTATACGTATAAAATCGCGTCAGGCCTTTTCTGAAGCATAATCTAAAACCATATCTTCATTATCTAATCTAAACGAATCCCTAACATATTATTGGAAAGTTATTAAGAAATTAAACCTTTCTGAATCCCCCCCTTTTTTTTTTCTATCTAAAAGCCTCTTGAAATATCAGCTAATTTAACGTAGAAGGAATGATATTAGAAATCTGTTCTTTACTTTTTTTTTTCACAAATAGGGGAAGTTCGGATACAATTTGGATATCGAAAAGATTACCATATATAACACAAAATTTCTCCACCGATTCTTTCTAGTCGAGCCTCTCGGTCTGTCATTATACCCCGAGAAGTAGAAAGAATTACAATCCCCATTCCACCTAAAATTCTCGGAATTTGTTGATAGTTAGAATAGATTCGTAGACCAGGGCGACTAATGCGTTTTAAATTTAGACTCGTTCGACATGGTCCTTTCCTATTTCTTCTATGTCGTAGGGTTAAAGCAAGAAAAAAAAAATTGCCTTCCTGGTGTTTCCTCACATTTTCAATAAAACCTTCTCGTAAAAGTATTTTAATAATGTTTTCGGTGATGTTAGTAGATGGTATTCGAACGGTTCCTTTTCTATCCATGTCCGCATTTCGTATAGAGGTTATTATGTCAGCAAGAGTGTCCCTACCCATGATAAACTAAAATTTTAGTTGCCTCGTAATTTTGATATAATCAACATACTTTGTTTTCATTTTTTTTTTTTTATGAATTAATTATTTTATTTTTATTCATTTTTATTAAATATTCATTTTTATTAAAGGTATATGCGTGAAACACAATCTACTAATTAATTTTAATTTAATTGATTTCGTTCAAATATTATAAATTATGGTTTATATCTCATCTTATAATGCTTTATTTTATAAGACTTCAGGTGCTAATGAAACTATTTTAGTGAAATTTAACTGTCTCAATTCCCGAGCGATTGCACCAAAAATTCGAGTTCCCTTTGGATTTCCTTCTTGATCAATTACAACTGCAGCGTTGTCATCATATCGTATTATCATACCGTTGTCGCGTTTGAGTTCTTTAGAAGTACGCACAATTACAGCTCTGATCACTTCAGATCTTTCTAGAGGTGAATTGGGGACTGCTTCCTTGATCACAGCAATAATAACGTCGCCGATATGAGCATATCGGCGATTACTAGTTCCTATGATTCGAATACACATCAATTCTCGAGCTCCGCTATTATCTGCTACATTCAAATGGGTCTGAGATTGGATCATATTCTTTTTTTAATCTGTTATTTCAATGGAAAGGGGCAAAAAAAAGAAATATTGTTTGTCCAAAACAAAAAAAAAGAAACTTGCGAATTTTTTCCTAACAAAGGCCTTTTTCTTTTAGTTCTGTATTCCTATCTCAAAATAATGAATTGAGTCCGTATAGGCATTTTGGACGCTGCTATTGAAATAGCCTTTTTGGCTATATTTTCTGCTACCCCGCCCATTTCATAAATCATTCTACCCGGTTTAACGACAGCTACCCAATATTCGGGAGATCCCTTCCCCGAACCCATACGTGTTTCCGAGGGCCTTAGGGTAACTGGTTTGTCGGGAAAGATACGTACCCATATTTTTCCACCGCGGCGTACATTTCGTGTCATTGCCCGACGCCCTGCTTCTATTTGTCTAGACGTAATCCAAGCGGGTTCAAGTGCCTGAAGAGCATATCTACCGAAACAAATACGATTGCCTCGAGAAGATATTCCTTTCATTCTTCCTCTATGTTGTTTACGGAATCTGGTTCTTTTTGGGTTATAGTTCATGGTTGTTTCGCAATTCCATCTCTACTGCAGAACCGGACATGAGAGTTTCTTCTCATCCAGCTCCTCGCGAATGAAATGATTATGATTGATTATGATTAAAAAGAAAATATACATAGATATTGATATTTCACTTAATCTATTTATTAGATTAGAAATTTGTATATTTTTTATTTGTCTATCTTATATAGATAATTATGTATTCTATTTCTA